TATGCCAGGTGTTCTGCCCGTGGCTTCAGGGGGTATTCATGTTTGGCATATGCCTGCCCTAACCGAAATATTTGGGGATGATTCCGTACTACAGTTCGGTGGAGGAACTTTAGGACACCCTTGGGGAAATGCACCCGGTGCAGTAGCTAATCGGGTGGCTTTAGAAGCATGTGTACAAGCTCGTAATGAGGGACGCGATCTTGCTCGTGAAGGTAATGATATTATTCGTGAAGCTACCAAATGGAGCCCTGAGCTAGCCGCTGCTTGTGAAGTATGGAAAGCGATCACATTCGAGTTCGAACCAGTGGATAAGCTAGATATATAGACAAAATAAGCGCGTATAATTCAGCAATTCCTGTTTGTTCTCCTAATTGATTGCAATGAAACTTGGCCCAATCTTTTCCTCAAAAAAAGAAAGATTGGGCCGAATCGGATAAAGAATAAACATCTTATACTAATACTATACTATGAACTATGAGGGTCTTTGTGTATTTACATATATCTTTTTTTATATGTACAGACCTTACAATATACAATACAATATACAAGTATATACAAAATCTAAACATAAGAAGATAAGATCGAAGGAAGACTAAACAACTTATCTATTCTATTATTCCTTGTTGGAGCCATAGGCTGAATTATGGATCCTTGGGATTGGATTGGTGGATCATTTTATATTCCTTAGTTTCAGGCCATAGATCAAGCCAAGGGAAGGATTCCTTATACCCCTATCCTGTATATTGTCTTTTTCGTTCCCTATTGTCTTTTTCGTTCCCTGTTGTAATATAAACTCATTTTCTTATTTGACTATATGACACGATATTCTACGAGACGATAATTCATTTTTAATTTATGGGAAGAAACAACTATGTATCTTTTTGATGAGAATTGAAAGTTTTACATGAGAAAAACCTGTCTTTATATATCATATATCTTTTTTTGAGGAAAAGATTCTATCATAATCTCTATCATAATATTGAAATGATTCACCGGATTCCTCAAAAAGAGAATCTTTTCTTTTCAAGACTCGCTCGTTTTTCATTAACAATCTTAATGATTGGATCATATACTTCATTTGAATTCTGATGAGAAATAAAAAGAAAAAAAAAATAGTAAAATGATTTTTTCTTCATCGTTTTTTCTTCATCGAATGACTATTCATCTATTAGTATTAGGTTTTTATCAAATAGGGGGCAGAAAGAATCTATGGAAAAATGTTGGTTAAATTCTATGTTGTCTAACAAGAAGTTAGAACATAGATGTGGACTAAGTAAATCAATGGATGATAGTCTTGATGCTCTTGGACATACCAGTGGAAGTGAAGAAACTATTCTAAATGATACGGAGAAAAAGATTTCTAGTTGGGACAGTTATAGTTTTAGTAATATTAATTATCTAAATTATTTATTTGATAACAGGGATATTTGGAGTTTGATCTCTGATCATACTTTTTTAGTTAGAAATAGTAATGGTGATACTTATTCTGTATATTTTGATATTGAAAATCAGATTTTTGATATTGACAATGCTAGTTTGAGTGAACTAGAGATTCTTTTTTCTAGTTATTTGAATAGTGGGTCTAATAGTAATAATTACTACTATTATTATTCCATGTATGATACTCAATCTAATTGGAATAATCACATTAATAGTTGCATTGATAGTTATCTTCGTTTTGAAATCAATAGTGACATTTACAGTGGTATCGACAGTTACATTTTTAGTTTTATTTGTACGGAAAATATAAGTAGTATTGAAAGTGGAAATTCTAGTATCAAAACTAGTAGCAGTTCTTTCAATAGAATAGAAAGATCTAATGATTTCGATATAAATACAAAATACAAACAGTTATGGGTTCAATGTGAGAATTGTTATGGATTAAATTATAAAAAATTTTTTAGTTCAAAAATGAATATTTGTGAACACTGCGGATATCATTTGAAAATGAGTAGTTCAGATAGAATCGAACTCTTTATAGATCCTGGCACTTGGGAGCCTATGGATGAAGATATGGTTTCTATGGACCCCATTGAATTTCATTCAGAGGAGGAACCTTATATAGATCGCATCTCTTTTTCTCAAATAAAAACGGGTTTAACTGAAGCTGTTCAAACGGGCGTAGGTCAACTAAATAGTATTCCCATAGCAATGGGAGTTATGGATTTTCAGTTTATAGGAGGTAGTATGGGATCCGTAGTAGGTGAGAAAATCACCCGTTTGATCGAGTATGCTACTAATCGATCTCTACCTGTCATTATTGTGTGTGCTTCTGGAGGAGCACGCATGCAAGAAGGGAGTTTGAGCTTGATGCAAATGGCTAAAATATCTTCTGCTTTATATGATTATCAATTAAATAAAAAGTTATTCTATATATCAATCCTTACATCTCCTACAACTGGCGGAGTTACAGCAAGTTTTGGTATGTTGGGAGATATCATTATTGCTGAACCTAATGCCTACATTGCGTTTGCGGGTAAAAGAGTAATTGAACAAACATTGAAAAAGACAGTACCCGATGGTTTACAGGTGGCTGAGTATTTATTCGATAAGGGCTTATTCGACCCAATCGTACCACGTAATCCTTTAAAAGGTGTTCTGAATGAGTTATTTCAGCTACATGGTTTCCTTCCCTTGAATCAAGATGAAAAAAAAGATTGAAATTCTTCATTTTCAAATGGAAGTATAGCACTAGCTTCAGTTATTTTTATTTGTAGCGCATACGCATTTAGTTCATTATAATGAAAAAAATAAAACTAAGAAGATGGTATTTTCTTTGGAGACATCCGTTATAAATGTAGTAAAAGTTAGAAGTTTTGGATAATGACTTTTTGACCCGGATCCCTTTTTTATTCTACCTCTCTTCCTGATTAGGAATAAGCATCCCTCTATTGACAAGATAAAAAAGAATTTCTTTCTCCTTCCGAGAAATCCGGGAAATAAAAATAAATTTCTCCGTCCTTTTGACATATTCATATATAGAACAACAAAAAATAGATAAAAAAAGATATCGAAAAAATGAAAAGAAAATATTAAAAATATTAAATAAAAAGAAATAAGAAATCTCAAATCAAAGAAATAAAATAGAAATATTCAAATAACAAATAATAAGAATATAGAAGTTCTTTCTATTTAGCGAAAATCCCCGTTTTTCACTAGGAATCCCTGTTTGTTGGATAAGATTGGTTAAAGTCGGGAACTCATAAGAAACTCTTTTCTATCTTTCCTTTCAAAGAAAAAAAGGTGTTTTGATGAAAGGAAAGATAGAAAGACGATGAAGATAAAGATGGGAGAAGAAGAATTCAATTTCTTAAAGCGGATTCTCATAAATATTCGTGTAGAAAGAGGAATAGGTACACTTCATTGAGTTCTACATTCGTTATTGGTTATGAAATATTTCATATTAATATTATCTTAATATTCTATCTAATAGATAGACTTATCATAAGATATCTTTATAATTAGAATAGGTACAAATATGAAATTGAGGTACCCATTTTATGATAGATTTTAGCCTTCCCTCTATTTTTGTTCCTGTAGTGGCCCTAGTCTTTCCGGCAATCGCAATGGCTTCTTTATCTCTTTATGTCCAAAGAAATAAGATTGTCTAAATATGATGGGACCAAATCTCATCAATTTATTTCAAAACTGGATCATCATACAGATACTTTTTTAATGTAATATGGTAGGATATATGATATGTGGCTTTTCCGAAAACAAATGGAAGAGTTGTTTTGTTATGTATGCCGATGCATAATATACGCATTAATGCATGTATATGCGGTTATAGCTTAATCAATTAAATGATTAAATTCAAAATGATCAGCAAATCTTTTTTGAAAAATATTTGAAATAGAAACTAAATTTATCTAACCAATTATTCCTAAGAGTTCCTGTCGGAATGCTGCTAGTTGATGAAAGTTACTTCGGGATCAAGCAATAAAAGTCGAGTCAAATCCTTTTGGATTATTCTCTCAATTCCAATCGAATGCAACTGGATCTAGTATAGTATGAACTGGCGATCAGAACATATATGGATAGAACTTATAACAGGGTCTCGAAAAACAAGTAATTTTTGCTGGGCCTTTATCCTTTTTTTAGGGTCACTAGGATTCTTAGTGGTTGGAACTTCCAGTTATCTTGGTAAAAATCTGATATCCGTATTTCCTTATCAGCAAATTCTTTTTTTCCCACAAGGGATCGTGATGTCTTTTTATGGGATCGCAGGTCTATTCATTAGTTCTTATTTGTGGTGCACAATTTCATGGAATGTAGGTAGTGGTTATGACCAATTCAATAGAAAAAAAGGGATAATGTCCCTTTTTCGTTGGGGATTTCCTGGAAGAAATCGTCGCGTCTTCCTTCGTTTCTTTCTGAAAGATATCCAATCAATCAGAATGGAGGTGAGAGAGGGTCTTTTTCCTCGTCGTGTTCTTTATATGGAAGTCAGGGGCCAAGGAGCTATTCCCTTGACCCGTACTGATGAGAATTTGACTCCACGAGAAATTGAACAAAAAGCTGCCGAATTGGCCTATTTCTTGCGCGTACCCATTGAAGTATTTTGAAATGAACTAAAGAATAAATCTCAGCATGAGAGAAGGAACTTAATACATCTCAAAAGCAGGAGGACGTATATGGAACAATATTAATAAAATCTAATATAACTAATCAAAAATATAACTAATCAAAAATATCACTAATCAAATAGAATATATTAAAAAAAATATATTAAGGAGAATAGAAACTATTTTGTATACGCATACACATGGTGTACAGTTTCACTCTTTATACTAGTAAAAGGTCTAATAATTATAGATTCATCAAATATCCTAACATGTCTTTTGTTTTCGTAAAACATAATTCCTCTTTTTAGGCCTTTGAATTGATACCCTATCCCCGCGCTGCGGTTAGACAGTGAAATCTTTCGAATTCAAAATTCAAAATAGAAATAAAAGAATTAAAGGATCCGGTAGGGTTCGTCTTGAAATCCAAATTCTATTCGTTAGTTCAAATGGGTTTTCGATTTTGAGTCTTTATCGAAAGGAATAAATGAAGGGAAAATTGGTTACAATTTGCCTAATTATGATCTCTGGAATATGGAAATAATATTTACTTTTTTTTTCATTTTAAAAGGGCCCTTATTCTATGTTCTATTCTAGATTATTCTAGATCCAAAGACTCAATTCTTACACAAAAACAAAAATAGGAAAAGATCCATAGGTTCGATACCTTATTCTTGTTTTCTTGTTAGAGTTATAGGCTCTTGTTATATAATTCGTGCTTCATAGAAATCTCAGATAGATCAGATAGAATCGACGAATGAAACAGGTTCATTAACAATTCACATCATGGATACAGAATGAAAAAAAAGAAAGCATTGGCTTCCCTCCCATATCTTGTGTCTATACTCTTTTTGCCCTGGTGGATTTCTCTCTCATTTAATAAATGTCTAGAAACTTGGGTTATTAATTGGTGGAATACCAGGCAATCCGAAATCCTTTTGAATGATATTCAAGAGAAAAATGTTCTAGAAAAATTTATGGAATTAGAAGAACTATTCCTGTTGGACGAGATGATAAAGGAGTACTCGGAGACATATATGCAAAGGATTCGTATAGGAATGCACAAGGAAACAATACAATTGGTCCAAAAACACAATGAATCTCATTTCCATATCATTTTGCATTTCTCTACAAATCTAATCTGTTTTGCTATTCTAAGTGGTTATTTTTTTCTGGGTAATGAAGAACTTTTCATTCTAAATTCTTGGATTCAGGAATTTCTCTATAACTTAAGTGATACAATCAAAGCTTTTTCGATTCTTTTAGTTACTGATTTATGGATCGGATTTCACTCGACCCATGGTTGGGAACTAATGATTGGTTCGATCTACAGCGATTTTGGATTGGCTCAGAATGATCAGATTATATCTGGTCTTGTTTCCACTTTTCCAGTGATTCTAGATACAATTGTGAAATATTGGATCTTCCATTTTTTAAATCGTGTATCTCCTTCGCTTGTAGTAATTTATCATTCAATGAATGAATAATTTATTAGATCTTTTTCTTTATACTTCTACCTTATTTACTTCAAGGTATTCTTACTATAGTACAATTATTTCAGTACAATCAATACAATGGCAAACTTGTGGATAGGGAATTCTACTAGATACCTATCAAATTTATTGTAGAAATTCCGTGGATCAATGATTGGACCATGCAAAATAGAAATACTTTTTCTTGGGTAAAAGAACAGATGACTCGATCTATTTATGTATCGATCATGATATATGTAATAACTCGAGCATCTATTTCAAATGCATATCCCATTTTTGCACAGCAGGGTTATGAAAATCCACGAGAAGCAACTGGGCGAATTGTATGTGCCAATTGCCATTTAGCTAATAAGCCCGTGGATATTGAAGTTCCGCAAGCTGTACTTCCTGATACTGTATTTGAAGCAGTTGTTCGAATTCCTTATGATATGCAATTGAAACAAGTTCTTGCTAATGGTAAAAAAGGAGCTTTGAATGTAGGAGCTGTTCTTATTTTACCCGAGGGATTCGAATTAGCCCCCCTTGATCGTATTTCTCCCGAAATGAAAGAAAAGATGGGCAATCTTTCTTTTCAGTGTTATCGTCCTAATAAAAGAAATATTCTTGTGATAGGTCCTGTTCCCGGTCAGAAATATAGTGAAATCGTCTTTCCTATTCTTTCCCCCGACCCTGCGACGAAAAAAGACGTTCACTTCTTAAAATATCCCATATATGTAGGTGGGAACAGAGGAAGGGGTCAGATTTATCCTGATGGTAGCAAGAGTAACAATACAGTTTATAATGCTACATCTGCTGGTATAGTAAGCAGAATAGCACGTAAAGAAAAGGGGGGATATGAAATATCCATAGTTGATGCATTAGAAGGACGTCAAGTGGTTGATATTATACCTCCAGGACCAGAACTTCTTGTTTCAGAAGGTGAATCCATCAAGCTTGATCAACCATTAACAAGTAATCCAAATATAGGAGGGTTTGGTCAGGGAGACGCGGAAATAGTGCTTCAAGATCCATTACGAGTTCAAGGCCTTCTGTTCTTCTTGGCATCTGTGATTTTGGCACAAATCTTTTTGGTTCTGAAAAAGAAACAGTTTGAAAAGGTTCAATTGTACGAAATGAATTTCTAGATCTATAGATTTCTTAAAAGAAAGTTGGTAAAAGTGCCAAATTCTTGTTGATCGATAGAATGATATATGATTCAAAAAATTCTATAAGTCTTTTCTTTATTTTTTTTTTTTTTACTCTTTTTTATTTTGCGGGATGTCTGAAACTCATTACTTGTATACCATTCCTAATGATAGAAAATAAGTATACAAATAGAAAGAAATATAATACAAGGCAAGGAGGACGGGAAAAATGAAATTAGTATTCTTAGTCTTCCTAATCGTCTATTCGATTCGATACAAGACGACACAAGAAAAGGATTTTCTTGTGTCGTCTTGTATCGA